TTGTCGTTGAAACGTAGTAATAGGATTATTGTCTTCATAATATAAACCTTTCTCCTATTTTCTGTCTAGATTAGAAAAATTTAACTTCAATAAAGAAGACAGAATAAAAAAAATAAAATTCTTACGAATATAGCCTTCCAATAATGAACAAGTATGAAAGCATTCACTGATCGAAGATGGTATCAACTCCCCATTGCGTATTGCTACTTATCGGGTATAGAATAGATTTGTTTCTCTTTGTTCCTGCAAACATAACATAATTGTTTCAACAAACTAGAACAAACATTAACCCTTGTTCCGAGATAATCCATTGAACAAAAGGGGTCCATTGCACAGTCATAGTCTTTTCCAATGCAATAAAGTTACATAGTGTCATTTATCTTTGATAAAGGGGTAATTCCATGGGTTTGCCTTGGTATCGTGTTCATACCGTCGTATTGAATGATCCCGGCCGGTTAATTTCTGTCCATATAATGCATACAGCTCTGGTTGCCGGTTGGGCCGGTTCGATGGCTCTATATGAATTAGCAGTTTTTGATCCCTCTGACCCCGTTCTTGATCCAATGTGGAGACAGGGTATGTTTGTTATACCTTTTATGACTCGTTTAGGAATAACCAATTCATGGGGCGGTTGGAGTATTACGGGGGGGACTATAACGGATCCGGGTATTTGGAGTTACGAAGGTGTGGCCGGAGCGCATATTGTGTTTTCTGGCTTGTGCTTTTTGGCAGCCATTTGGCATTGGGTGTATTGGGATCTAGAAATTTTTTGTGATGAACGTACAGGAAAACCTTCTTTGGATTTGCCTAAAATTTTTGGAATTCATTTATTTCTTTCCGGGGTGGCTTGTTTTGGTTTTGGCGCATTTCATGTAACAGGCTTGTATGGTCCCGGAATATGGGTGTCCGATCCTTATGGACTAACAGGAAAAGTACAATCTGTAAGTCCAGCATGGGGCGTAGAAGGCTTTGATCCCTTTTTTCCAGGAGGAATAGCCTCTCATCATATTGCAGCGGGGACATTGGGCATATTGGCAGGTCTATTCCACCTTAGTGTCCGTCCGCCTCAACGTCTATACAAAGGATTACGTATGGGCAATATTGAAACCGTTCTTTCTAGTAGTATCGCCGCCGTCTTTTTTGCAGCTTTTGTTGTTGCTGGAACGATGTGGTATGGTTCAGCAACTACTCCGATTGAATTATTTGGTCCCACTCGTTATCAATGGGATCAGGGATACTTTCAGCAAGAAATATATCGAAGAGTAAGTGCTGGGCTAGCCGAAAATCAAAGTTTATCAGAAGCTTGGTCGAAAATTCCTGAGAAATTGGCTTTTTATGATTACATTGGCAATAATCCGGCAAAAGGAGGATTATTTAGAGCGGGCTCAATGGACAACGGCGATGGAATAGCTGTTGGGTGGTTAGGACACCCTATTTTTAGAGATAAAGAAGGGCGTGAACTCTTTGTACGTCGTATGCCTACCTTTTTTGAAACATTTCCAGTCGTTTTAATAGATGGGGACGGAATTGTTAGAGCTGACGTTCCTTTTAGAAGAGCGGAATCTAAGTATAGCGTTGAACAAGTAGGCGTAACTGTTGAGTTTTATGGCGGCGAACTCAACGGAGTCAGTTATAGCGATCCACCTACTGTGAAAAAATATGCTAGACGTGCTCAATTGGGTGAAATTTTCGAATTAGATCGTGCTACGTTGAAATCTGATGGCGTTTTTCGTAGTAGTCCAAGGGGTTGGTTTACTTTTGGGCATGCTTCCTTTGCCCTACTCTTCTTCTTCGGACACATTTGGCATGGGGCTAGAACCCTGTTCAGAGATGTTTTTGCTGGTATTGACCCAGACTTGGATGCTCAAGTAGAATTTGGAGCATTCCAAAAACTTGGAGATCCAACTACAAGAAGACAGGGAGTCTAATACAACATTGCTTTCTTTTTTTTGCCTCTATTTTTTTATAGGATACTAGAAAAATCTTAATTTGAATCACCGCCCCTCCTTTTTTTTACTCTTTTTATCATTATCGGGAAAATAATCCCAAGTAAGCAGGTATGGAAGCTATAATTGTAAACCACAATCGAATCTATGGAAGCATTGGTTTATACATTTCTATTAGTCTCGACTCTCGGGATAATTTTTTTCGCTATCTTTTTTCGGGAACCTCCTAAAGTTCCCACTAAAAAGGTGAAATGATTTTTCATTATCTCAATTGAAGTAATGAGCCTTCTGATATTGGAAGGCTCATTACTTCAACTAGTCTCCGTGTTCCTCGAAGGGATCTCTTAGTTGTTGAGAGGGTTGCCCAAAAGCGGTATATAAAGCGTACCCGGTAAAGCTTACAAGTAAACCAGATATAAAGATGGCGACTAGGGTTGCTATTTCCATTATTATAAAATTTCAAGATCACATACGGATCAATCAATCGTTTATATTATTATAATCGGAATGGTATACAAAGTCAATAGATCTCAATGAATACAATCAGATTTATGGCTACACAAACCGTTGAGGGTAGTTCTAGATCTCGTCCAAAACCTACTACCGTGGGGGCTTTATTGAAACCATTGAATTCGGAATATGGTAAAGTAGCTCCCGGATGGGGAACTACTCCTTTGATGGGAGTTGCAATGGCTTTATTTGCAATATTCCTATGTATTATTTTGGAAATTTACAATTCTTCTGTTTTACTGGATGGAATTTCAATGAATTAAATCCACAAGAAAATGAAATTCAAAAGAACCAGGAACAGGAAGTTCTAGTCTTTCAATAGAATACAAAATGAATTTTTCGGGTCCCGAATTCTATTTCTAACCCCCCTTTTGGTAGTTCAATCGCGGAATTTTTTTCTGTCTGTACTTCCGGAATATGAGTGTGTGACTTGTTATAATTGATCCTATTGATAATACAGAAAATGAGTCTGTCATCTTATCATGATGGAGATGGTTCTACCTCGTCGGATATTCATACTGGTATCTGGAACACGGAATATATAAAATATATCAATCAAGAAATATTTGAACTATGATTCATATTTAATATTCAGACCTCTCGATCGGATTCAAAAAAATTTTCTTTTCAAAGACAGAATTTAGAAGTTATAAATCGAAAGATTTTTCTTCTTTCAAACTCCTGTTTATGCCTATTTTGTTTAATCAACAGACAATTTTTTTTTGTATTTTTAGTCATTATACCTATCCTATTGATTGAATAAGCGATGATCCAGTGGTTCTTACTCAAGGAATCTTTGGGCTTAGCTTTGGGGTTTTATTGAATCATCGTGGTTCTAGTATGAATCTGGGGTTTCAATCGATTCTATAGGGTCTTAACAAGAGAAATTCCTATTAATGATAAAAAAAATAGTAAAAGCCACATTACACACAATAAAAAAATAGGGAAAGAGAATATTCAAGAGGCCTGTAGTAACAATCAACATAAAGACGAATGAGCCGACTTGATATTTTGGCATTATCACCACAAAGAAGAACTTTCGGATTTTTATTCCCTCCTATCTTCCGAAAAGAGAAAATCCGGGATTAATAAGTTTCAAACTTTCTATTCTATTATATATCCCTTTCAATCAGTATTTGGGTGTCTGCTTGAGCTGTACGAGATGAAATTCTCATATACAGTTCTTAGAGGGGGAATTCACGCGGTTTACCTATCTCAATAAAGTCTATGATTGGTTCGAAGAACGTCTCGAGATTCAGGCGATTGCAGATGATATAACCAGTAAATATGTTCCTCCTCATGTGAACATATTTTATTGTCTAGGAGGAATTACGCTTACTTGTTTTTTAGTACAAGTAGCTACTGGGTTTGCTATGACTTTTTACTATCGTCCAACTGTTACTGAGGCTTTTGCTTCTGTTCAATATATAATGACTGAAGCTAACTTTGGTTGGTTAATACGATCGGTTCATCGGTGGTCGGCAAGTATGATGGTTCTAATGATGATCCTACATGTATTTCGTGTGTATCTCACCGGTGGGTTTAAAAAACCTCGCGAATTGACTTGGGTTACAGGTGTGATTCTGGCTGTATTGACCGCGTCTTTTGGTGTAACTGGTTATTCCTTACCTCGGGACCAAATTGGTTATTGGGCAGTTAAAATTGTAACAGGCGTACCCGAAGCTATTCCTGTAATAGGATCGCCTTTGGTAGAGTTATTACGCGGAAGTGCTAGTGTGGGACAATCCACCCTGACTCGTTTTTATAGTTTACACACTTTTGTCTTGCCTCTTCTTACTGCCGTATTTATGTTAATGCACTTTCTAATGATACGTAAACAAGGTATTTCTGGTCCTTTATAGAATAGGAAAAGGGGTATATCATAGATATTTGTAATCAATCATTTATCACTTGGGGGAAGAAGAATAGTATTTCATTGCTACAAGTATGGATTGTTGAAAAGAATAATCCATGTATTTGGACATTTTCCTTCAACTCCACAATACAATATTGTATTTAGTTATTTAACATAAGATCACTAGTTGGAGGTAATTCTCCGAAAAAAAAAATGGATTATGGGAGTGTGTGACTTGAACTATTGATTAGGCCGTGCAGGTATATGTCTGTTTCTGCCACATTGAAATTAATAATCGAATGTGTCTTTTGTCCAACCACCGTATAAGTAAGTCCTATACATACAGAGAGAGGATAGGCCGGTTCGTTTGAAGAGAATCTATTCTATGATCAACCCTGGATCATGTCATGCATGAACAGGCTCCGTAAGATCCAGTCGAATGTGTGATTTTGCATAATAGAATATATAATTCGGGTTTTGTTTTATCATTTTTTTTTTATTATTAATAGTTTGAATAGTATTCAAATGCGTTCATTTCCTATGCATCGACCTGATCTATAATACTATCGGAGTGAAACAGGGGATCTAAAGAACAACAGAGGCTAGACTATATTAGTAACAAGTAAACCCTATGCTATGTAAATATATATATATATATATTATGTAAAGTATAAATCTCCAAATATTTG